GAGGCTGCTACTCTAGGCTCCCTTCGCTTCTTCAAAGGGCTTATTATTTAGAACCCTTTTTGCTCATAAGTAAGTCAGCGTTGATAGGAGCGGCGGGATGATGATGAGTAAAAAAAAAAATGGCAAGAGCAATTTTATATCGATGGAGGAAATAACGATGTGGAGGAAAAGAGGGCAGGGATTCTCTACAATGACACTGTAGACCAGGATGTAGCGCAGCTTGGTAGCGCCTTTGAGGGTCAAAAATGTCACGGGTTCCAATCCTGTCATCCCTACCTATTCTTCTCCTCTGGGCAGTAACGAGGGATCCATTGAGATGGATTCCAATTGGATATACATATTTTCATTTTATGAGACTATATACATCCAAGATGTGTATTGGGGGTACAAAAAGAATCCTTTTTCTTTACTTTACAGTCGTATCTACTGTGATAAGAAAGCGTTCTTAGTTCAGTTCGGTAGAACGTGGGTCTCCAAAACCCGATGTCGTAGGTTCAAATCCTACAGAGCGTGATTCCGTTCTTGTTAGGTCTAATTACAATGAAATAACTTCACTAACTTGAAGAGCAACCTGAATTTGACCTCCTGCGGATTAAAGAAAGGAGGAAGTCTAAAAAAGAGACCTATTACCAGTGTGATTTCTCGATGAGGTGCAACAAAGGAAGATCTAGGTGAGGTTGAGTGCTTGTTTTCTTCCATCGACCGGAGCTCTTTGGATTGATCACTTGTCAAGGACAGCCCGGAATTCCCGCTGACTGTCCAGCAACGGAGCCATAGACAGTAAGTCATATCATCGGGCAACTCCATCGATGATAAGGTCTCATGGGTCTTGGTCGGGGGCTTCGACCCATAGAGAACGGGGTGGCTCTCAAACTGAAACACATGTGGTAGGGTCTCTCTTTGTGTGCATACCAACCCGAGTTGGATCAATGAGGATGGTGTGATCTGACCTCTCAATCGTGGCTTTCCCCATCCGAGGACTCCCTCGCCTTTGTCTTTCCTTTCGGCAGAGAAGAAGACGGAAAAACAGAAGGGGATATTGGTTTTAGAAACTCAAAGGAGGACGGGCATGACAGAGTTTGGCAAGAAGAAAACCTTCCTTTTCGAAGACTACGAGCTGTCCACCTTCATTACCTAAAATGAAGAAAAATCACCCATGCTACGAGTCTGCGGTCAAGCGCAATCTGAGATCCCTCTTCGATAGACATGAACCAGGTGCGTTAGCCTTTCTGTTTTGTCAGCTGATCCTACGAGCTTTCATAGAAAGCCTATATATTATAGCGCGTACAAGGGCAAGTGGTGGGAAATCTTCTCTGCGCTCTTTGACCTACCATAGATCCTTAGTGGTGGACCGATCGACCCTTCCATTCAAGCCCTATCGTCAAAGCCTTATCTCGTCAGGGGCTCTTTTGGTGCAATGAGAGAGGTACTTTCACAAGCAAGAAAACGTATGCGCTAACGCGCAACGGCTTTCGCGGTAGTACGCTCATCCGTTGCTTGTTGGGGTTCCAAACCTCAAGCAGTAGGGCGACAATCCTGAGCTTCGTCAATAGGCGTCCAATCCTGGGAAAAAAGGTTCGGTGAGGTTGATGGGGGCGGTGCCGCGGAATGCGTCGCGCTTGGTGATGCAGTACACCGAGCGCCACCCCCGGTTGTGCATGCGGTACTCCGTCACCGAGCCGTAGATCCACCCGATCCCGCCCTCGTACCATTCCCTTCTGCGCCTCCATGGAGAAGGTTGGCAGAACACAATTCCTGCTGCTAGAAAGAAAGAAAATAGATGAAGTGAACCGATCCCCTATTTCTAAGGTATAAGGTGTTGGACTTACGACTCTTGAACTTGAAGGTGGGATTGTACCGGTCGACTGAACGATGGGAGGAGAAATCCTTTGAAGGGCGCCTATTTACTAACCTATTTCTTTTTTTGGGCTTGCTTGGCTTTCTCTTAGCTTCCCTTCACTTGTCCCATATACTTAGAGCAAGAGGAATCGGGTTCGGGTGAGCAATGAATCCACTCGCGCTTACTTACTTTAGTGGTAGTTCGAGCTCGCTTCTAGTACCCTTACTGCTACTGCTTGAGTAAGCTCTCTCTCCCGAGCCTGCTGAAAAACTACAGGCGTAGGCTTTTCTTAGAGCTGATAAAAGTGAAGCCTTTTTTTCTTTTCAGCTGAACAATAAAAAGATATGATATAGAAACAGCCCTAGCAAGGAGAAATATCTCATCTTTCAACACAACAGAAGGAAAGAACACCGGAACGATCTGTCTACCCCCCAAAAAAAGCTTCTGCTATCGAAGAAAACCGGAAAGGAAAAGATTGGCTCGCCTCCTTCTTTATCCCCAGTTTAGAAACCTGTCCGGCACGGAAATGAGGGATTTGATTCGGAGACTTCTACTGCGGAGTGCCCAGCCCAGTTTGACTCTGCCGTCGTTCCACGCCCATCATCAATCATACATCAAAAGCCATTGAATGCCTAACCCTAGTCCTTCCTCCCGGCAAAGGGAGGGGGTCTAAGGTGGATTAAGGAGTTTAAGGAAAGAGCGTCATTGGCCCAGTAAACCAATATTCCGGCATCCGTTTTACTATAGCCCAGCCCGTTCCGGAGCAAGCATAAGTGAAAGTTTATCCATTAGAAGATCCAGCGAATAGCGATCGGGATCTAGAGTCCGCGGGCGTAGTTTCATAGTTTGTTGTTTGTTGCGGATCACCTACCACGTTAAGGCATACCTTACTTTTACTGTTCCTTATATTAAACCCAATGATTATGTATTGGACTATACCAACATATGAAAATGATTGGCATAATCACCGGCGGGACAGAGACACGGGTTGCAGTTTCAGTTCCAGAGTCTACAGACCCAGAGCTAGGTGTTGACCGGACAAAAGCATAAGTCGTTTCAGTAGCACACTGTGGTCCGGTCAATGTGCCGACAAAGAAGCGCGATTACGCTGTTCGGGCAGGCGCGTGTTCTGACGAGAAGAGCTAGAGCTTCAACGGGGTTCTATGAAGTCAGAGGCATTAGTGAAGGGGAATAAGCTTAAGCTAGTGGCCTCTTTGATTTGACTTCTGATAGACCTCGGCTTTTTTCGAGCTTGGTAACCTCTAGTTTGATCAGGAAAACCAGCTATTCGACGAGGCAACAACTATTCAACCGGAACCAGAAGGCGTGGATCATTAAACGTACCTATTCGAACGAGGCCTTGCACCCCTCCCTCGATGATAGTAGCTGGGTGGACTATTGGATACGGAACATAGAACTACCAGGTGAAGGAGAGAAACCTGGGATCGGCTCTCGTCTGCTATGATCTCCCCAGTCAAAATATCGGATTTGTAACCGAACGAGAGTTGTTGTTGCGATTTCTAAATGAAATTGAATTTCAATGTTTCCCGCTAAGCATTAGATTCGCTTCGCTTACGAGGAACTAGCTTGCCTGAGCCTGCCTTGCATACTGATTCCCGTTGGTTCTTGGTTTTGGTAAGGTCTTCCTCTTCAAGTAGTAAGGCTTCGCATTCGCAGGAATTAGCCCGTTGCGGTAACATCGTTCAGTTCATAGGTTTGTGATTCGAGGAGTTCTCTTTTCGGTACCCTATCAAGAGTACAGAGTTCCTCAGTACTGCCTTAAAGCCTGTCAAGTGGAGCCTGAGGGTAACTGGATCTTTTTGATCTAATAGATGCATAAAGCAGCTCTTGCAATGAGTCTCGCTTAGTCAGGAGCGCAAAAAAGGGCGCCATGCAGGTCGTGTGGTGAATTCACTACACGAACATTTCACATATGAAAGATAAACGAGATCCATTGCACAAGTATGCTATTTAAATCAATCCATGCTATCCGCTACACAGGCATATTCTACCCACTACACAGGGTTATTCAATTCCGTTTGATGAAAGACAAGAAAGGGCAGGAACGCTTCAAATAGACTACAGTGGACATATTATTCAGAGAGCCGCATAGACCCTCGATTTTGTTTAGAAACAAGAAGATTACAGCCTAGTAGTTCGTGGAGGCACTAAGTACCCTTTGGGTATGACGAAAGACTACAGCTATGCATAGGAAGTCTCAGTTAATGGGATGCCGGGTTCCCTTTGAGTGTAGAAAAGCTGCTGCTCGACTTGAATTGAGGTTGTGCCTCTTCCAATCGCCATAGTGAAACTTCAGATTAGCCCTACTCCACTAGATTAGCCATAGCTAATTCGATAAAGGAGGGGTGAAAGACTAAAATTTCGATATATGTAGAAAGGAGTGAAAGAGCTTGACCATAAGGGAAAGGACACAACCTTTTTAGAAACAAAGACTACGAGACTTTAGATTATCCATCCACTGTTACAAGAATGGTATGGGCCTCCATTAGGAAGAGAGGGAGAATGTGACTCAGTTTCGGTTGAAGTTGGCTTGCTGGATCTTGGAGTTGAACGTGAATAATTGTGATAAATTACCCCCTTGTGTATCCTTCTGTTCCTAAGGGAAGGGGCTTACGAATAGAAAATATATAAAAGAGAGTTTGCACTTAATCTATTAAGGTATTTCATTCCAATCTTCTGATCTTCAACTATTCTCACCCCTCGGAGTCTAAAAAGATGTGTATCTTGCTATAGGAGCTAAAAAGGTTTTATTCCCTTAAGCAGCCCCTACTCCCAACAAGAGGCGCTAGGTACTGTCTTAACGTGCCTCTTACAACCCGGACGCTTCTCCTAGTGATGTTAATATCATTCACTCGTCCTGTAGTTCTTATTTGACTCCAAGATCTCAATGCAATTTGAGGCTCGAGAGACCTGTAGTAGGTTTATATCCCTCGTCAATGCCTTATAAGCCCTTCTATCTATCCCTCTCTTGCTAGTAGCTCTCTTCTTTCTTAAGGCTTTTTGCTTGTGCTCTAGACGTTCATAAGAACCAGTGAATCGAAGTCCCTCCTCGGGGATGGTTTTTCTTACTTTAGGTTTGAATTCCTTTCCTTTCGCCTTGTCGTTAATAGTTCCATTACTCTACTCTTGTAATTGTAAC